CTGGTAATAATATCAGCAAAAGAACGTTCTCCCGTGCTTCCAGACATACTGAGCTCCGCATATTCTTGTACAGTCAAAAGGGAATCGATTCCGTCAAAGATGAGATCAGTAAACAAGAATTCACTAAAACTCAACTTTGTGAGATCGTCAATATTGTACCTAGGGCTTTTTTAAAGTCTACCAAATCAGTATAGCTACTCTTCTTCTAGCGCAGCAAGGCAGTTTCAATCAGTATCTCCTAGATAATTCCTTTGTTCTTTTCTTTTTCTTGTCGCTGTGGAATCGTGTACCGTAGATTAGGTAAAATGTAAAATTCGACGGACAGGTTGCTTTCCAATTTTCCAATAATAACAATTTACGAAGGAGATTAATATATTTCTGCAATTCGTAAATTAAATTAGAGGCAAAATTAAAAACCCCTTTGCGGTTGTCGAAGAAGAAAAGGGGTTTTTGGTTGGAATTCCCCCCCTTTTTTCATTTTAACGAATTGTTTAGTCGTCCAGTAACAAGTACCGGCATGTTCGAGAGAACAACAAAAAGTGGTATTGTAAGACTTACTATTCATAATGCATGCATTTTTTTTATTTGACCTAAAATAAAAAGTTTTTCTTGACACTTAATTAAACTATAAAGAGGGGTTTTTCTTTTAATATGGAAAGAAAAAAAGAAAATGTAAAACCTAGAAAAAAAAGATAATTAGGAATTTCGAGTCTTAGAAGTAGAAGCTAGAGAGATTATGTGAATGAATCTACTAATAAATCTAATAAGTTATTAGGAAAAAAGTAACTTTAGAATACCTTGTTCTTATTATTTTTATAGTATTTATATTTAAATATCATTTTTTTTGTTAGTGACGTCTATAATTCATTTATAATGATAATGATTAACTTTTAATGATTGAGAAATTAAAAACTAGTAATTGAAAGAATGAAGTTCAATTGGTAATTTTACTTTGTCAAAAATGGAACTTAGGAAAATGCTTTACAAATCTATGTATAAAAAAAGAAATAATTTTTTTAGCCCCCCCATGCCTACTATAACTAGTTATTTTGGTTTTCTACTAGCAATTTTAACTATAACCTCAGTTATATTTATTGGTCTAAGCAAGATACGTCTTATTTGAAATTAATTGAATGAACAATTCATAAAAATTAAAATAAAAAGCAATTTTTTGCTGTATTGCGCCCATTCTCTAGTTCCTTAAGATGTTAATTTCAAATTCTTGGTTATTGAGATTTTTTGACAATATGGATTAATATTTAAAAATAGATATTATCTCTCTTTTTCTCTTTTCAAATAAATTGAAATGATTGAAGTTTTTCTATTTGGAATCGTCTTAGGTCTAATTCCTATTACCTTGGCTGGCTTATTTGTAACTGCCTATTTACAATACAGGCGAGGTGATCAGCTGGATCTTTGATTAAGATCTTCTTAATTTGACCTCCTCGTTTCTTGAATTCGTGGGAGGTCAAATTAAAATGACTATTCTATTTTTTCTGTAAAATTTTTGACCTAACAAAACAAGAACAGAATCACGCTCTGTAGGATTTGAACCTACGACATTGGGTTTTGGAGACCCACGTTCTACCGAACTGAACTAAGAGCGCTTTTTTATCACAAAAAACGACTGTATCTTTATTTTTTTTAAACTCTACTTAATTACAATCTTGAATGCATATATTATCATATATAATATGATATAGATATAAATGAAAGATTAGGTATGCCCACTTCACTTTTTTTTACTCAATTTCAATAGATCCCTCGTTATTGTTATTGCTCATAGACGAAGTAAAGTAAGAGGTAGGGATGACAGGATTTGAACCCGTGACATTTTGTACCCAAAACAAACGCGCTACCAAGCTGCGCTACATCCCTTGCAATTGGTCTACAATCAATTGGTCTACAATGTCATTGTAGAGAATCCCTGTCTTGTTTTCCACAAGATTTATACAGATTTATTTCATTTTTTCTGTTGAGATACACTCGCCATTTCTTCTTTGTTTTGGTCTCATATCAGATAACATATAAAAAGAATAACCTTACTGCTCAGGCGGGCGGAAAGGGACGGTTTTTTTCTTTTAGTTTTAAGAAAGGGAAAATTTTAGATATCAAATTGTTGTACATTTCAATTTGAATTAAGAATTCCGCGCACAAAACAAATGCAAATACTACATATACATCTGATCATATATGTATTACTATTATGTATTACAATAAACACTTGAATATTACAATAAACACTTGAATAAAGAAGGAGGATTAGAAATGCGAGATCTAAAAACATATCTATCTGTGGCGCCAGTAATAAGTACTCTATGGTTCGGATCCTTAGCAGGCCTATTGATAGAGATCAATCGTTTTTTCCCAGATGCGTTGACATTCCCCTTTTTTTCATTCTAGTTACTAACATGGGGGGGGGTGAAGAAGATTAAATAACTATCTGGAACTACTACCCCTCTTTTTTTTTTATAATTCAAAGAAGTTAGAAAAGAGAAAGAATAAAAGTGGATTCAACCTCAGTGAAATTTTGAACTCGGGACGGAGCTTAAATTAAATTAACTTCAATTCTCTTTCTTAATTTAATTGAGGTGAAAATCCGGTTAGGTCAACAGTATCATACAAGATGCTTAAATAAACTACTGTACTGCGATTCTAAGTATTACTTATTTTCAGTATAATTGGTTACAACACAACATTTCATAATTTGTTTCGAGTGAGCAACTTTTCTTTTTTTGTTCCTGTCTTCCGCGCTTCAAATCGGAAAATAAAAGAGTTGAGTGAATAAAAAACCAAAAGGAGGTTCATGGCCAAGGGTAAAGATGTCCGAGTACGGGTTATTTTGGAATGTACCAGTTGTGTTCGAAACAATGTTAATAAGAAATCAACAGGCATTTCTAGATATATTACTCAAAAGAATCGACACAATACGTCTAGTCGATTAGAATTGAAAAAATTCTGTCCCTGCTGTCATAGACATACAATTCACAGGGAGATAAAGAAATAAATGGCATCGATAACTTGCTTGTCACTTTATACAATACAAGGAAGATAAAAAATGACATATTAACATAATAGATAGATATTTTTATATTTCAATTATATATTAATTATATACTATTAAAATAGTATTATATTATTATTATAATATTATATTATTATTATAATATTAGAATGTTAAATGTTATTATAATTATTTATATTATTAAAATTATTATATATTAAAATATATTTATTAAATATATTTAATTTATATATATATTTATATATTTCATATATATATGGAAATATAAACAAGCAAAATTTCTTAATTCTAAATCATTATCATTTTTGATCGGATCAAACGAAAGAAGATTTTCAAAATAAGGAATAAACAAACCATGGATAAATCCAAGCGAATTTTTCTTAAGTCCAAGCGATCTTTTCGTCGGCGTTTGCCCCCGATTGGATCGGGGGATCATATTGATTATAGAAACATGAGTTTAATTAGTCGATTTATTAGTGAACAAGGAAAAATATTATCGAGACGGGTGAATAGATTAACTTTAAAACAACAACGATTAATTACTATTGCTATAAAACAAGCTCGTATTTTATCTCCATTACCCTTTCTTACTAATGAAAAAAAATTTGAAAAAAAGAGAGTTGGTCGTTAAAACGAAAACGACAAGTCTTAGAATCCAAAAAAACTAGGCTTACGTTTCAATTGAATAAAAAGTACAATCCGAACTCAAACTGATGTTTTGTTCGAAAAATCCCAAAATATGGATTTTGGTGGCGTAAGACAAAAGCGAATTAGGGAAGTTGGGGAAGAAGAATCAATCTTTTTTTATTAAATGTTTTTTTTGCTTCGTTTGACTACTTGATTATATTATCATCAATCGTATTTTAATTTCTATTCTACCTTCCCGGAATTCATTCTCTAAGGCCAAGGAATTCCATGTAAAACAGTAAAACATTTCGATGGATTTCTCCTAATCGCCTTATTTTATGTTTATGATGTCATTGGAAATCATATAAAGACAATTTCTATTTAATATAGCAAGTTGCGCAAGTATTTTACGATTAAGAAGCAACTTTCTCTTGTACAGATTGTTTATTAATCTATTATAACTAAAAGATATTGTATTCTCGCGAATTACGGCATTTATACGAATGACCCACAAACGACGCACATTCCTTTTTTGCTTATCTCTATCCCGATGGGACGAAACCAAAGCTCTGATTTTTTGTTGAATAATATTTCGAGTAAGTCTTGAATGAGCCCCGCGAAAGCTTGATGCGAATAAACGGATTTTTATTCTACGCTTTCGAGCTATATATCCTCGTTTAATTCTGGTCATTGAATACCCGAAACGTTGATGACTAACTGATTGATTTCCTTTCTTTCAGTTATTCTTTTCCCCTTTTCTATAATAACAAAACGGATTTTTCCAATGTATAAAATAATAATTCCAATGGTTTTTGCTACTCTAACCTTCCCAACCACGATTTTTTCTCTAGGCATTTCACCTCGAAATAATAAATTGTATTGATACTCGGTATCAAACAAAAACATAGTAAATAAAAATTAGTAGTAAGATAAAGAAATAGTGGGTTTCATCGTTTTTATGGTTAGTTCTTAAACGGCGAGGTCTTTTCTATACACCGGAGCCCCGTCTTTTCATTTAATCAATGCTATTGTTAACTTGTACAGTTGACACTTTTTGGCTCTACCCGTTATTATCCAGTAATAGGTCTCTCACACCAAGATCTAGCTATACAGTAACGGTATTTAATTATGCGGATTGGCTGATTAGCTGACCCTTTTAGTCCGTCCGTTCTTACAAGAGTGGTGCCAGAACTTTTTTGCTTTTTAATTTTAATATGATTATCCCCGCTTAACGGATAACAATTTACTGCCAATGGGGAATTTTTTCTCGTTTTGAAATCGAGAATTGAGGTGATTGAATTTGCACCAAGGGAAACCATAAATTTGATACACAATAGAAGGATAGAACTTTTTTTTCGATAAGGAAGGTTTTTTTTTCATTTTATCCTATTCATCGGTACTGATCATGGGTAGTCGAAAGTTGTTTCCTTTCGTTTGTCCCAACCCCCAATCTGAACGAGTCGCACATACACCCTAGTACACGTTCCTCGGCGTTGAGGACATCCCCCAAGAGCGGGGGATTTTGTAACATTTCTGATTGGCTGTCTTGTGTTTCTAATAAGTTGTTTAATAGTTGGCATGGTAAATCGTATGCATAATGGGTTGGTTTAGATCGATCCTAACCAGATGATTATAAATGCTTTCTATATCTATTAAATTGATAAATATTCTATTACTTAATTCTCTTAATTTGAATTAAGAGAATAAGTAATAGAATTACGAATATTAAATACCCCTAAGAAAAAAATCTCAAATCATGATTTGCGTGAAATTTCTGCTACTTTAATTATGATTATGCAACTGCTACAAGATCAACAATTCCATGAGCTTGGGCTTCTGTTGCTGACATAAAAGTATCCCTTTCCATGTCTTCGGATACAATCCATAAGGGTTTACCTGTTCTTTGTGCATAAACCTTTGTGAGGATTTCGCGCAGTTTCAGTAGTTCTTCCGCTTCCAGGACAAATTCTGCTACCTGTCCCTCAGAATAAGCAGCACTAGGTTGATGGATCATTACCCTGATGATATAAGATAATCAAAGGCTACTCTATCTTGCACGATAAGATAAATGACGGGATAAAGAATAATTAACAAAAAAAAGATAGAATTAAACAACCGTACAGGCATTGTTTGGGCATTGCATACGGCTCCACAAGAAACTTAACTTTTTTAGTTGATCGAAGGAAACTATAGAGTCTATCAGGACTAGATCGGTAAATGATCCAATAACCACCCTTCTCTTGAGACTTGAGAGGAAGTTAGTTAATAAAAAACAAATACTATGGTGGCTCCGTTGCTTTATTTCATCGATGATTTAGCAATCCCAAAGTTTCTTTTTTTTCAAATAAAAAAATAATATAATCTTATTTTTTGTTCGTACTTTTTCATAACATTAAGAACCTTTATGGTGTGAAAACAAAAAAGTTTGCAACGCTGAAATAAGGCTCCGACAGATTAAGATAAAATCGGAAATACCCTTAATATCTCATACTACTCTTTCGATAAATAATCTAATGTTAAAAAAAAATAAACGAATTTCTTATATCGAATTCAAAATGCCATGCTATTATTACTTAATATATATTCATATTTTATATGGCGAAGGCATAGTTTTGTTCTTTCAAATAAAAAACCCAATGGCGCCGAGCGTGAGGGAATGCTATACGTTTGGTGATTTTTCCTCCGACCAGGATAATAGATCCCATCGAAGCGGCTAATCCCATGCATACTGTTTGTATATCCGGTCGCACATATTGCATAGTATCATAAATAGCCATTCCGGGTATTACCCATCCGCCAGGAGAGTTTATAAACAAATATAAATCTTTGGTCTCGCTTTCTGCACTAAGATATAGCATAAGAGCGATAAGTTGATTTGAGATCGCGCTATCAACCATTTGGCCTAAAAAAAGTAATCTTTCTCGATAAAGTCGGTTGATTAGGATCAGATTCTACCCCTTAGGAACCGTACATGCATATTTTGATGCATACGGTTCAATAAAAATTTAGAAAAAAAGATCAATGTGTAGATTCCAGCCCTCTTTTTTGTGATAGTAAGTCCTTTCTAACTTCTCTTCTAACGAAAGGGTCCTTTCTTTCATTGTTTAAGAAAGATGAGTTTTGATCCGTTTATCTATAAAATCTAAAAAAGAATTCATTAAACTTATCAAACTAACTTCTCATTGATGTATTCTTTCATCGAGATCCAATTTAATTCAAATCACGATGGCATTTTCTTGTTCCTGAATGGGCTTCTTAAATTCTCTTAGGTTTTGTGCTCTACTCCGAGTAAGGATCCCCCCCATTTTTATTTGCACATATAGGGCAAATTTCACCAATACCGCGTCTTTTTGCTCAATTTTTTTTTCAATTCCTTTCACGTCTTCCGTCAAATAGTTGACGCATTCGTCATATTATTTGATTAATTATGATTAGCAGTTTTAAATTGCCTGCTCTTTATTTAAAAATTTTTAAATGGAATATGCTACTAGAATATGCTATAACTATAAGTAGTAATCATAGATATCGTACTAATTGGGTTTTTCTCAACGGAGCCTAGCATACTTCATTTTATTGGTCCAAACAAAACAAGCCAACCATAAATTATTCTAATAAATTATTCTAATTGATAAAATACCTCCAAAGCATAGATCTATTTGCGTTTCATTATACTTCACGCTCCAAATTTTTGATGATTTAATCAATTTTTCTTGGGCGAAACAGAGGTTAATCCCGATCAGGGGAGGAAAACGGGGAAATCCCATATGGCCCAATATATCTGACAAGTCGCACTATATGTCAATCCAATTTTTATGGCCCCTCCCGGGAAGTTGAAAACGGACTTTTGGAACACCAATAGGCATGAAATGTAAAGACAAAAAGATTAAATACTTTATTTCACTTTGATGTGAAAGCGTAACAATGAATTTATTGTCTTAAGAATATTAATATTATATTAGCTTAAATTAGCTTAAAGAGATTTAGTCTTACTTAGATATTTAAATTTAATATAATATATTAATTAAATTATATAGTTAATTATTATATAGTTAATTATATTATAATAATTAATAATATTATTACAATTCTATTAATATTACAATGTATATAATATTTATATTTTGATTTATATTCCTATTTATTATTCTTCATATTTATTTAATATATTTATTTAATTCATATTCATTTTTATTTAGTTAATACTTTGATTAATTTTTATTCACGGATTTGCTAAGTTCAGAAATAACTAAAAAAATAAATATAAATACAAGGAAGACAAAATGAATAAAACCAAACAAAATCTTACGAGCAAGCGCCTTGCATTATGAAAAAATCTCCACGCATTCGCTCTTATAAAATGGGGTTAACCCCCCATTGCGTATTGGTACTTATCGAGTATAGAATAGATCTGCTTCTCTTTGTTCCTACAAACAGAATTGTGACATTATGACTAAAATATTATAAAGAATAGAAAAAATATTACTCCTTTCTACAAGATAATCCACCGAAAAGGGAGGGGCCATAAGATTGTTTTTTCCAGTGCAATAAAGTTACATAGTGTCTATTTTTTGTTGATAAAGGGGTATTTTCATGGGTTTGCCTTGGTATCGTGTTCATACCGTCGTATTGAATGATCCCGGTCGTTTGCTGGCTGTACATATAATGCATACAGCTTTAGTTGCCGGTTGGGCCGGTTCGATGGCTCTATATGAATTAGCAGTTTTTGATCCCTCGGATCCCGTTCTTGATCCAATGTGGAGACAAGGCATGTTCGTTATACCCTTCATGACTCGTTTAGGAATAACCAATTCATGGGGTGGTTGGAGTATCACGGGAGGAACTATAACTAATCCCGGTATTTGGAGTTATGAAGGTGTGGCCGGGGCGCATATTGTGTTTTCTGGCTTATGCTTCTTGGCGGCTATCTGGCATTGGGTGTATTGGGATCTAGAAATATTTTGTGATGAACGTACAGGAAAACCTTCTTTGGATTTGCCTAAGATTTTTGGAATTCATTTATTTCTCTCAGGGCTGGCTTGTTTTGGGTTTGGTGCTTTTCATGTAACTGGATTGTATGGTCCTGGAATATGGGTGTCGGATCCTTATGGCCTAACCGGAAAGGTACAAGCTGTAAATCCAGCGTGGGGTGTCGAGGGTTTTGATCCTTTTGTTCCGGGAGGAATAGCTTCTCATCATATTGCAGCGGGGACATTGGGCATATTGGCAGGCCTATTTCATCTTAGTGTTCGTCCGCCCCAACGTCTATACAAAGGATTACGTATGGGAAATATTGAAACTGTGCTTTCCAGTAGTATCGCGGCTGTCTTTTTTGCAGCTTTTGTTGTTGCTGGAACTATGTGGTATGGTTCAGCAACTACCCCGGTTGAGTTATTTGGTCCCACTCGTTATCAATGGGATCAAGGATACTTCCAGCAAGAAATCTATCGAAGAGTTGGTGCTGGGTTAGCCGAAACTCAAAGTTTATCCGAAGCTTGGTCTAAAATTCCTGAAAAATTAGCTTTTTATGATTACATCGGTAATAACCCGGCAAAGGGTGGATTGTTCAGAGCAGGATCAATGGATAACGGAGATGGAATTGCTGTTGGGTGGTTAGGACATCCTATTTTTAGAGATAAAGAAGGACATGAACTTTTTGTACGTCGCATGCCCACTTTTTTTGAAACATTTCCGGTTGTTTTGGTAGACGGAGACGGAATTGTTAGAGCCGATGTTCCTTTTCGAAGGGCAGAATCAAAATATAGTGTCGAACAGGTGGGCGTAACGGTTGAGTTCTATGGGGGCGAACTAAATGGAGTCAGTTATAGCGATCCTGCTACTGTGAAAAAGTATGCTAGACGCGCTCAATTGGGTGAAATTTTTGAATTAGATCGTGCGACTTTGAAATCCGATGGTGTTTTTCGTAGCAGTCCAAGGGGTTGGTTTACTTTTGGCCATGCTTCATTTGCTTTGCTCTTTTTCTTCGGGCACATTTGGCATGGTGCTCGAACCTTGTTCAGAGATGTTTTTGCTGGTATTGATCCAGATTTAGATGCTCAAGTTGAATTTGGAGCATTCCAAAAACTTGGGGATCCAACTACAAGAAGACAGGGAGTCTGATACCATATTGATCTCTTACTTTTTGCCTCTATTTGATTTTTGTAATTTGAAATAGGATAAGACTTCTTGATTTGAATCGCTGCTTTTTCTTTGACTCTTACTCTTTGTTTTATTTGTATCCGGGAGACACTCCTAAATAAACAGATATGGAAGCTATAATTGTAAACCACGATCGAATCTATGGAAGCTTTGGTTTATACATTTCTCTTAGTCTCGACTCTAGGAATAATTTTTTTCGCTATCTTTTTTCGAGAACCGCCTAAAGTTCCAACTAAAAAGTAAAAAGATGAAATGATTCTTTATTATCTTAATTGAAGTAAAGGGCCCCCGATATTGGGTGGCCCTTTACTTCAATTAGTCCCCGTGTTCCTCGAATGGATCTCTTAATTGTTGAGAGGGTTGCCCAAAAGCAGTATATAAGGCATACCCAGTAAAACTTACAAGTAAACCAGATATAGAGATGGCGACTAGGGTTGCTATTTCCATTATTATATAATGTCATGATCCCAGTGGATCTATGATAAGATCATTTATTTAGAACGGAATGGTATACAAAGTCAACAGATCTCAATTAATACAAAATAGGATTTATGGGTACACAAAGCGTTGATGGTAGTTCTAAATCTGTTCCAAAACGAACTAATGTAGGGGGGTTATTGAAACCATTGAATTCGGAATATGGTAAAGTAGCTCCCGGGTGGGGAACTACTCCTTTAATGGGTGTCGCAATGGCTCTATTTGCGATATTCCTATCTATTATTTTGGAGATTTATAATTCTTCCGTTTTATTGGATGGAATCTCAATGAATTAGATTCACAAGAACTACTAAATCTTAGCTTTGCAATACAAAGTGAAGCGTTTGTGTCTCGGATTTTTTTAGTCTAGTCTATATTTGGTAGTTCGATCGTGGAATTTCTTTTTTTCTGTATTTCTGGAATATGAGTGTGCGATTTGTTATAATGGATCCTATTGATAGTACAGAGAACGGGTCTGTCATCTTGATAGAGATGGTTTTTTAGTCCGTCAGATATTTATTATAGTATCTTATCTGGAGCACGGAAGATATGAAATAGATTATGAAGTATTCGAACTATGATTCAGACTTAATATTCAATCCCGTGACCGGACTTCAAAAAATTTCAAAGAGTTATAAGGTATAAATTGAAAGATTTTTCGTCTTTAAAATTTCTTTGTTTATGTTTATTTTGATCAAGGGAGAAACCTTTCTTTGGATTTATAGTCATTATATTTATTCATTGACATTGATAAGTGATGATACAACGGTTCTTAACTCAGAGAATCCTTGCTTTGTACTTAAATTGAGTTTGAAATGAAAGTTTTATTTATTGAATCATCGTGGTTCTAAGATGAATCTGAGGTTTCTAATCGATTTATAGGATCTTAACAATAAAATTCCTATCAATCAATAATTAAAGAAGATAACAGTAAGGCTGCATTACATATTATATTCCATACAAATAAAAAAATACTCAAAAAATAGGTAAATAGAAGATTCAAGAGGCCTCTAATGATCAACATCAAGAGATGAATGAGCCAACTTGATATTTTGGCATTATAACCACAAAAAGAAAAAGAGTTTTCGGATTTTTCTTTTTTTGTACGTCATCTTAGAGACTATTAATTAAATCATAGGAGTAAGACGTTTCTATTATATATATATCCGTTTTAACTAATATTTTTGTAGTTCTGTTTGAGCGGTATGAGATGAAATTCTCATATACGGCTCTCAGGGGGGGGGGAGTTCTTCTGGTTTACCTATCTCAATAAAGTATATGATTGGTTCGAAGAACGTCTCGAGATTCAGGCGATTGCAGACGATATAACTAGTAAATATGTCCCTCCTCATGTTAACATATTCTATTGTTTGGGAGGAATTACGCTTACTTGTTTTTTAGTGCAAGTAGCTACGGGGTTTGCTATGACTTTTTACTATCGTCCGACTGTTACTGAGGCTTTTGCTTCTGTTCAATATATAATGACTGAAGTTAACTTTGGTTGGTTAATCCGATCAGTTCATCGATGGTCGGCAAGTATGATGGTCCTAATGATGATCCTACACGTATTTCGTGTATATCTCACGGGTGGCTTTAAAAAACCTCGCGAATTAACTTGGGTTACAGGCGTGGTTCTTGGTGTATTGACCGCATCTTTTGGTGTAACTGGTTATTCCTTACCTTGGGACCAAATTGGTTATTGGGCAGTAAAAATTGTAACAGGCGTGCCGGACGCCATTCCTGTAATAGGATCACCTTTGGTAGAGTTATTACGAGGAAGTGCTAGTGTAGGACAATCGACTTTGACGCGTTTTTATAGTTTACACACTTTTGTATTACCTCTTCTTACTGCCGTATTTATGTTAATGCATTTTCCAATGATACGCAAGCAGGGTATTTCAGGTCCGTTATAACCTTCTATAAAATATTAGAGAATATGGATCATAGATATTTGTAATCAATCATTGTGATTGGGGGAGGAAGAATAGTATTTCATTGCTACAAATATGGATTATTGAAAAGAAATTAAAGAATAAGACATGTATTTGGATATTTCCCTTCAACCCAAGAGTTGTTTATTTATTTGATATGAATAGTTGAAGCGGATTTTCCTACGAGAAAAATGGATTATGGGAGTGTGTGACTTGGACTATTGATTTGGCCGTGCGAATCTGAGCCTTTATCTTATCGCCACGTTAGAATTTAGAACCAAATG